AAATAGGAACATTGAAAATCGAATTTTTGGAATTGGAAATAATGTGATGGGCGAACGACGGGAATTGAACCCGCGCATGGTGGATTCACAATCCACTGCCTTGATCCACTTGGCTACATCCGCCCCTTCCCTTATCTAGCTAAAGGATTTTCTCTTTTTTCCATTCATCATTATACTTCAGATTAAGATCGAGATATTGGACATAGAATGCCAATTTTAAAAATGTAAAAAAAGGAGTAATCAGCCGTGACACGTTCACTAAAAAAAAATCCTTTTGTAGCTAATCATTTATCGGGAAGAATTGAAAAACTCAACAGGAGGGAGGAGAAAGAAATCATAGTGACTTGGTCTCGGGCATCTACCATTATACCCACAATGATTGGCCATACAATCGCTATTCATAATGGAAAGGAACATTTACCTATTTATATCACAGATCGTATGGTCGGTCACAAATTGGGAGAATTCGCACCTACTCTCACTTTCGTGAGACACGCGAGAAACGATAATAAATCTCGTCGTTAGTCGTTCTACTAAGTATTCATGTGAAAAGCCTTATCTTAATAGTATTTAGACTTAAGAGTCTTTATCTTATAGTAAGAGTATAGGTATATTTATTTTCTTTTTCTAGTATACTAATAAGACTTATACTTTTCTGACTTATCTTATACTATACTTCACCTAGGCACTTATCATTCATTGGCGGGGGAGAACTTTTATGATAAAGAACGAAAATTCGGATAGAGAAGCAAAAGTTTTAGCTCAACATATATGTATGTCTGTTTTCAAAGCACGAAGAGTAATTGATCAGATTCGCGGACGTTCTTATGAGGAAACACTCATGATACTGGAACTAATGCCTTATTGGGCATCTTATCCAATTTTAAAATTAGTTTATTCTGCAGCAGCAAATGCTAGTCATAATATGGGTTTGAATGAAGCTGATTTATTTATTAGTAAAGCTGAAGTCAATAGAGGTGCTATTGTGAAAAAGTTAAGACCCCGGGCTCGAGGACGTAATTATCTGATAAAAAAAACCACTTGTCATATAAAGATTTTTTTAAAAGAAAAATATAAAATTTAGATTCCTATTTAGAAAAAAAATGGATGGAAAAATAATAGAAAAATATGGGACAAAAAATAAATCCACTTGGTTTCAGACTTGGAATAACTAAAAGTCATCATTCTTTTTGGTTCGCAAAACCAAAGAATTTTTCCATGGGTCTACAAGAAGATGAAAGAATACGAAATTGTATTAAGGACTATGTAAAAAAAAATAAGAAAATATCCTCGGGTTTAGAAGGAATTGTCCATATAGGAATTAAAAAAAGAATAGATTTGATTCAGATCATAATCTATATTGGATTTCCCAATTTATTAATAGAAGGACGAACACGGGGAGTCGAAGAATTACAGATGAATGTACAAAAAGAGTTTCATTCTGTAAATCGGAGACTCAACATTGCTATCACAAGAATTGAAAAGCCTTATGGACAACCTAATATTCTTGCAGAATATATAGCTTTACAATTAAAAAATAGAGTCTCATTTCGAAAGGCAATGAAAAAAGCTATTGAATTAACTGAACAAACGGGTACAAAAGGAATTCAAGTGCAAATTGCAGGGCGTATCGACGGAAAAGAGATTGCACGTGTCGAATGGATCAGAGAAGGCAGGGTTCCTTTACAAACAATTCGCGCTAAAATTGATCACTGTTCCCATACAATTAGAACTATCTATGGAGTCTTAGGCATCAAAATTTGGATATTTGTAAACCAAGAATAAGAAAATAAGAATAATGGACCTTTCTTTATCTCGCCATTCTGCTCATCGATAGAAAAAATTTAGAAACTCTTTTCTTCTTTTTCTTTTTTTTCTTAATCAAAGAAAAACGAACAATTCTAATTCTATAAGGTTGAATAAAAATTTGATTTACCCTTTAATTTAAATTTAATTTAGATTTTAGTATAATTGCTATGCTCAGTGTGTGACTCGTTAGTTTTTTCTTTAGAGTTGAGAATTGAGATTGAAAAAAAAAGGCTGACCCCACTATAAACTTAATAACTATAAAAACTAAAGAAACTCAAAACTAATAACCAACTTATTGCTTCGTATTGTCGAGATCCCAAGAAACAGTCACTATATGACTGAATCAATCATATAGTTGTAGCAACTGAAATTCTTTTCATAAAAAAGAAATCTGATTATGAATTGTGAAAAAAAAAGGGATGTGGAAAAATGGAAGGATGATAGAAAGAGAGAATAAAGATCTCAATGATATATGATTCCCATATGTATGGTTTATGAAGAATTACCCTATAAATAAAGGCAGTGTTATAAAGCATCAACATCAAATAAAAATACAAAATATACAATTACAATAGAATAAGAAATATACAAATAAAAAATAGAAAGAAAATAGAAACATAGAAAAAAATATAAGAAATATAATAAAAGAAATTAAATTAAAATAATAATCTAAATAATCTAATCAATATGGATAATATAGTCAGTCTATTATGATAGTCAGTCTATTATGTATGTAATAAGATAGATAAAGAAATAATAAGATATCAAAGATAGAAAAATAGATAATAGAAATAATAAAAAATAGAGAATAATTTAAATGAGCTTCGGGTTAATAAAAACTGAGGAGATTTACTCGGAAACAAATAACATATTTTGTTGAGAGCTCCATTGCAGAGTTCAGGCCTAAGCATTAATAGAGAAGCTATGGGAACGATGGAACCTGTGATTACATAGGATTTTCTTGAAAACGAATCAATCCTAATGATTCATTGGGTAGGATGGCGGAATGAACCAATAAAAAATGGATTTCTTCTAAATGGTCATGAATTGACCCTACAAATGAAGGAGGAAAGAGTAAATATTCGCCCGCGAAACCTTTCTTTATTTTTATTTAATTTAATAATTTCATTTATTGGATGACTGTTGGCGTGATTCAATAGAGGTAAAGTAAAATACTTTAGAAATTTTGATAAAAGAAAGAAGCATTATATATAAACAAACACGCCTAGTTATATATACAGCTACCTATGTAACAAATTCAATATAAAAAAAATTAGTATATTCTTTCTTAGAATGAAATACATAAATACATGTGTATATATAATATTATTATTATTGAATCATTTCATTCGCGAGGAGCTGGATGAGAAGAAACTCTCATGTCCGGCTTTGCAGTAGAGATGGAATTCAGAAATAACCATCAACTATAACCCCAAAAGAACCAGATTTCGTAAACAACATAGAGGTAGAATGAAAGGAATATCTTGCCGAGGCAATCATATTTGTTTTGGCAGATACGCTCTTCAGGCACTTGAACCTGCTTGGATCACAGCTAGACAAATAGAAGCAGGGCGAAGAGCAATGACACGATATGCGCGTCGTGGTGGAAAGATATGGGTACGTATCTTTCCCGACAAACCTGTTACTGTAAGACCTACAGAAACGCGTATGGGTTCGGGCAAGGGATCCCCCGAATATTGGGTATCTGTTGTTAAACCGGGCCGAATACTTTATGAAATGAGTGGAGTATCAGAAACTGTAGCCAAAGCTGCTATGGAAATAGCTGCATGCAAAATGCCTATACGAACTCAATTTGTTATTTCAGGATAGGTAAACAAAAGTAAAAGAAGAAGAAGGAGTATTGATAATGAAAAAACAACCACGGATTTCTTTATCTCTGGACAGACAATATTTCTTTTTTCCATTATCCCTTGCATTGAAATAAGAGATTCAAATAAAAATGATATGATTCAACCTCAGACCCTTTTGAATGTAGCGGATAACAGTGGAGCTCAAGAATTGATGTGTATTCGAATCATAGGAACTGGTAATCACCGATATGCTCATATTGGCGATGTTATTGTTGCTGTAATCAAAGAAGCAGTGCCCAACATGCCTATAGAAAGATCAGAAATAATTAGAGCTGTGATTGTACGCACGTGTAAAGAACTCAAACGTGATAATGGCATGATAATACGATATGATGACAATGCAGCAGTTATCATTGATCAAGAAGGAAATCCAAAAGGAACTCGAATTTTTGGTGCGATTGCTCGAGAATTGCGACAATTGAATTTTACTAAAATAGTTTCATTAGCACCCGAAGTATTATAGATTATAAATAGGATATATCCTATCTATAATCTATATTATAATCTATACATGGAATATATATATTTATAATATTCAAATATCTGAAATAAATCTGATTAATAGAATAGATTGTGTCTCATGCATATACTTTAAATTTCTAATAATTTTTTATAATTTAAGAATTTAAAAAAAAAAATTCAATAAAAAATTAAAACAAAAAAGAAGCATGTTGATTATATCAAAATTAGGAGGCACCAATAACTATAGTTTGTCATGGGTAGGGACATTATTGCCGATATATTAACTTATATAAGAAATGCTGACATAGATCAAAAGGGAAGAGTTCAAATAGTATCTACTAATATCACTAAAAACATTGTGAAAATACTTTTACGAGAAGGTTTTATTGAAAATGTTCGAAAACATCAAGAAAGTAAAAAAAATTTCTTGGTTTTAACCTTACGACATAGAAAGACTAGGAAAGGGAATAAAATAATTTTAAAGCGTATCAGCCGACCTGGTCTACGAATCTATTCCAACTATCAACGAATTCCTAAGATTTTAGGCGGAATGGGAATTGTAATTCTTTCTACTTCTCGAGGTATAATGACAGATCGAGAAGCTCGACTAGAAAAAATTGGAGGAGAAATTTTGTGTTATATATGGTGATTCTCCTGGGTACCCTAATTTTCTCTCGAACTTACTATTTGTAAAATAGAGAGGAGAAGTGAATTATAGAACTCTTCCTCTATTAGTTGATACTTAAAGGGGGTTCCCTGGAATGAAAGAACAAAAATTAATTCATGAGGGTTTAATTACTGAATCACTTCCCAACGGTATGTTCCGAGTTCAGTTAGATAATGAAGATCTAATTCTAGGTTATATTTCAGGAAGAATCCGGCGCAGTTTTATACGTATACTACCCGGAGATAGAGTCAAAATCGAAATGAGTCGTTATGATTCAACCAGGGGACGTATAATTTATAGACTTCGAAAAAAAGATTCGAACGATTAGATCATTCTTTTAAACATCCTTTTCGTAGAGATATAATTCGAAGTTCAAAAATGCAATAAACTGATTTTTGTTTTCAAAAAAAATAGATTCAGAATGAAAGTAAGGAATGATAAATATGAAAATAAGGGCTTCTGTTCGTAAAATTTGTGAAAAATGTCGCTTGATTCGTAGGCGGGGGCGAATTAGAGTCATTTGTTCCAATCCGAGACATAAACAGAGACAGGGGTAATCCTTCTCAAGTTCTAAATCAAGAACTTTTTAAAAGAAAAACCCATGTACATGTAACATGTACATGTAAAAAGAAAGAAGAAAGGATTCGTTTTCATATAAAATGGATATTCCTGTATCCGTATCTTTATGTAGATTTCTGATTCTTCTTTCTTTTTATTTTATTCTTATGAATATGATCTACTAAAATATGACAAAACCTATAGCAAAAATTGGTTTACGTAAAAATGCACGTATTGGTTCAAATAAGAATGAACGTAGAATACCAAAAGGAGTTATTCATGTTCAAGCGAGTTTCAACAATACTATTGTAACTGTTACAGACGTACGAGGTCGGGTGGTTTCTTGGGCTTCCGCAGGTACTTCTGGATTCAGAGGCACAAGAAAAGGAACACCCTATGCTGCTCAAGCCGCGGCATTTAATGCTATTCATACATTAGTTGATCAGGGTATGCAACGAGCAGAAGTTATGATAAAGGGTCCAGGTCTCGGAAGAGATGCGGCATTACGAGCCATTCGTAGAAATGGGATGCTATTAAGTTTCGTACGTGATGTAACACCCATGCCGCATAATGGATGTCGCCCTCCTAAAAAAAGACGTGTGTAGAAATAAGAATTCAAGAGATTTCAAGAGAAATAAATGATTCAATGATCTGATCCAATAATCATAAATAAAAGAAAAATAAGAGTATGGTTCGAGAAGAAGTAGCAGGATCCACTCGAACACTACAGTGGAAATGTGTTGAATCAAGAGTAGACAGCAAGCGTCTTTATTATGGTCGTTTCGTTTTGTCCCCGCTTATGAAAGGTCAAGCCGATACCATAGGTATTGCCATGCGAAGGTCTTTACTTGGAGAAATAGAAGGAACATGTATCACACGTGCAACATCTGAAAATGTGCTGCATGAATATTCTACGATAGCAGGTATTGAAGAATCAGTACATGAGATTTTAATAAATTTGAAAGAGATTGTATTGAGAAGTAATCTCTATGGAGTTAGGGACGCATCCATTTGCGTCAGGGGTCCAAAATACATAACAGCTCAAGATATCATCTCACCACCTTCTGTAGAAATAATTGACACGACACAGCATATAGCTAACCTGACAGAACCAATTGATTTGTGTATTGAATTACAAATCAAGAGAGATCGCGGATATCGTATGAAATCCACAAACGACTCTCACGATGGAAGTTATCCTATAGATATTGTATCTATGCCTGTTCGAAATGCGAATCATAGTATTCATTCCTATGGGAATGGGGATGAAAAACAAGAGATACTCTTTCTAGAAATATGGACGAATGGAAGTTTAACTCCTAAAGAAGCACTTTATGAGGCTTCTCGTAATTTGATTGATTTATTGATTCCTTTTCTACATGCAGAGGAAGAGGACATGAATTTCGAGGAAAATGAAAACAGATGGAATATACCCCTTTTTTCCTTTCAAGACAGATTCACTAATATCAAGAAAAACAAAAAAGGAATTCCATTGACATGTATTTTTATTGACCAATCAGAATTGTCTTCCAGGACCTATAATTGTCTCAAAAAGTCCAATATACATACATTATTGGACCTTTTGAGTCACAGTCAAGAAGATCTTATGAAAATGGAATATTTTCGCATAGAAGATGTAAAACAGATATTGGGCACTCTACAGAAGCATTTTGCAATCAATTTACCTAATAAAAAGTTTTCATTTTAAATCCATTGGAATTTTTTCTTTTTTTAGTTTTTAGAAATAAACAAAGAATAGAATAAGTTTTTAATCTCCGACACGGTCCATATATTTGCAGAATAGATCATAATAAGATTGATGTATCTAAGGAAGATCCAGAAGGGGATCTTCCTTAGATACCTATGTCGTGGTATTTCACGGTTTAATCAATTTGAAAAAGACCTAAAGTTAGGGATTTCTCAATAGGTAAAGTTGCTCCAATACCTAACCAAAGAGCTACTGCGGTACCGATCAAAAAGACTGTTGTAGCTACTGGACGACGAAATGGATTTTGGAATTTATTGACATTCTCCAAAAAAGGTACTGTCAATAATCCTATTGGTACTGAAACCATTAAAAGAACACCCAATAACTTATTGGGTACTGTGCGAAGTATTTGAAATACGGGAAAGAAGTACCATTCGGGTAATATTTCCAACGGAGTTGCAAACGGATCCGCCGGTTCACCGATCATTGACGGCTCTAGAACTGCTAAGCCCACATTACATGCAATAGTGCCTAGAATTACTACTGGAAAAATATATAAAAGATCATTGGGCCATGCAGGTTCTCCATAATAATTATGTCCCATCCCTTTAGCCAATTTAGCTCTTAATACAGGATCATTCAAATCAGGTTTCTTTGTTATTTGGATAGGTGAATTCTTGTGGATCCATCCCCCAAAGGAACCGGACATGATAATTTTTTATCATCCGGCTCGAGCAAGAATCAAAAGAATCACAGAAATAGATCCATAGAACATAAATAGGTCCATAGAAGATCTATATTTCATACATATCTACATATATAATGTAGAATGACTCTATGTAAGAAAAGATTTATCAAATTCCATTTCCCCGAGTTTCAACGATTCATTATTCATTGCAAAGAATTCAGTTCTGGCAACAAGGAAATGCTCAATATCCAAGTAGGCTTACAAATTTGATCATGATCAAGTGCTTTTTGGATTGTCTCATGTATTTTGGTTGGTATTTATCCCTACAACATCTCGATTGTATTACATACAAAAATACAAAATTTTTACTTGTTACTAATAAAGTCTAGCCCCTGTTCTTCCTTAGATCCCTTATTTAACTCCAATAGTATCATAGATTCAGGGTCGATGCAGAGGAAATGAATGCATCTACATACTATAAAAAACTTACTAAGATTACTATAAGATTACTATCAAATTAATACAAAATATTAATACTATCAATTAATTATAAGAAAATTACTAAAAAAAAAAGAAAAATCAAAAAAAGTGGAATAAATAGAACATTGGATCATTCTATTCTAGGGATCTTACGGAGCCTGTTCATGTATGACATGATTCGGGTATGATCATAGAAAATATTCTCCTCAAGCGAACCGGCCTATCCTATGCTACATAAAGGGACTGACGTGATGGTTGGATGCGGAGACACGTTAGGTTGTGAATTCCAACGTGGCGGATAAAATCATATATCTGCATGGACCAATCAATAGTTCAAGTCACACACTCCCATAATCCATCCTCTTTTAGGAAAATATACTTCAACTATTTGATTCGTATCAAATAAACAATACTTCAGAGTTGAATAGAAGTATCCAAATAACATGCCTTATTTTTAAATAATCCATATTTGTAGCAATGAAAGACTCTTGTTCCTCCCCCATATGATAAATTACAAATATATATGATCTGCCTTCTCTATAAAGGACCCGAAATACCTTGCTTACGTATCATTGGAAAGTGCATTAACATAAATATGGCAGTAAGAAGAGGTAATACAAAAGTATGTAAACTATAAAAACGAGTCAAAGTGGACTGGCCCACACTAGCACTTCCACGTAATAATTCTACCAAAGGTGATCCTATTATAGGAATAGCTTCAGGCACGCCTGTTACAATTTTTACTGCCCAATAGCCAATTTGGTCCCGAGGTAAGGAATAACCAGTTACGCCAAAAGATGCGGTCAATACAGCCAGAACCACCCCTGTAACCCAAGTTAATTCGCGGGGTTTTTTAAAACCACCTGTAAGATACACACGAAATACGTGCAAGATCATCATTAGAACCATCATACTTGCTGACCATCGATGAACTGATCGAATTAACCAACCGAAGTTGGCCTCAGTCATTATGTATTGAACAGAGGAAAAAGCCTCTGTAACAGTTGGACGATAGTAAAAGGTCATAGCAAAACCCGTAGCTACTTGTACTAAAAAACAAGTAAGCGTAATCCCCCCTAGACAATAAAATATGTTGACATGAGGAGGAACATATTTACTAGTTATATCATCTGCAATCGCTTGAATCTCGAGACGTTCCTCGAACCAATCATATACTTTATTGAGATAGGTAACCTAAGAAAGACTCCCCCTCTGAGAGCCGTATATGAGAATTTCATCTCGTACGGCTCAAGCCGAAACACACAAATACTGGGTTCAACGGATATGGAATAGAGAGTTTCAAACTTCTTGTGGCTTAGCCGCTTGACTCGATTTGACCCAAAGATACGAAGTAAGAAAAATCCGGAATCTCTTCTTTGTGATGATAATGCCAAGAAATACAATCTCAAGTTGGCTCATCCATCTTTCTTTATGTTAATCGTGACAGGCCTCTTGAATCTTCTCTTCCCTATCTTTTTTTTTTTTTTTGTTTTATAGGAATTCTCTTGTTGAGACCCTATGAATCAATTGAAACCTCAGATTCATACTAGAACCACGATGATTTAAGAAAGCCAAAGCTAAACTCAAAGGTTTTCTGAGTAAAAACCATTTGATCATCACTTCTTCAATGAATGTAATAACTCAACAAAATATAGAGAAAGAGGTTTATTTTGGTCAAAAGAAGTATGAAGGAAAAAATTGTTTGATTTAGAAAAGACCTATTTCCATTTTTTTTTAATCCGGTTGCGAGGTCTTAATAATAGGTATGAATCATAGTTCAAATATTTCTTTTCTTGATCTATTCTATATAGTCCGTGCTCCAGAGACTAGAATAAATATCTGACGAGGTAGAATCATCTTGATAGAGATGACAGGTACATTCTCTGTATTATTAATAGGATCAATTATAACAAGTCACACGCTCATATTCCGGAAATGAAATATCGAAACAAATAAATTTCACGATCGAACTACCAGAATGAAATCCAAGTCTTAGGTAATATTAAGTTGAAGTATTAAGTATTTTCAGCATTAAGTAAGTATAAGTAAAATAATATTTTTTGATTGAAAAACTAGGAAGTCCTAGTTTTTATGAACTAATTAATTGAAATTCCATCCAGTAAAACAGATGAATTATAAATTTCTAAAATAATAGATAGAAATATTGCAAATAGAGCCATTGCAACTCCCATAAGTGGTGTAGTCCCCCACCCTGGAGCTACTTTTCCATATTCCGAATTCAATGGTTTCAATAAACTCCCTACGCCAGTTCGTCTTGGCCCAGATCTAGAACTACTCTCAACGGTTTTTGTAGCCATAAATCCTCTTTCATCATGGGTTGAAATCTGTTGACTTTGTATACCATTCCGTTGTAGTTGTAAATAAACGACATTATCGTGATCCTTTGTGATCTTGAAATTATCGAAAAAATGGAAACAGCAACCCTAGTCGCCATCTCCATATCCGGGTTACTTGTAAGCTTTACTGGGTATGCCTTATATACCGCTTTTGGGCAACCCTCTCAAAAATTAAGAGATCCCTTCGAAGAACATGGGGACTAGTTGAAGTAATGAGCCCCAATATGAATATGGGGCTCATTACTTCAATGGAAATAATGAAAAATCATTTCATTTTTTTAGTTGGAACTTTAGGTGGTTCTCGAAAAAAGATAGCGAAAAAAATTATCCCTAAAGTTGAAACTAAGAGGAATGTATAAACCAATGCTTCCATAGATTTGATCGTGGTTTACAATTATAGCTTCCACACCTATTCATTTTGGATCATTTACTAAAGAAATTCTAAATTGAGATTTACTATTACTAACTATTACTATCTATATAGTATGTATATATACTATATTATATATATAGTCATATATTATTAATTCTATTTCTTCTATATCTATATTGTATTATTATTATTCTATTTATACATAAAAATAATAAAAATATAGAAAGAAAATATAAAATAAATAGATATTTATCTAATTTATATATTAGTATTAGTATATTAGGAAATATTGAATATGAAATGAAATATATAATAGATTCAATTAATATAGAAAAGAGAAATTCTAGCTTAATTATAGAAATTAACAAATTAGAAATACTAAATAGCTAAATACTATATATATATAATATAAATTATATATAAATAATAAATCTAAATAAATAATAAATAGAATAGAAATCTAAATTTATATACTCTAAATACTAGAATAAAATAAAAAAAATAGAGGCAAAAGATGTCAAAGGAATTTTGTATCAGACTACTTGTTTCCTTGTAGTTGGATCTCCAAGTTTTTGGAATGCTCCAAATTCCACTTGAGCATCTAAATCTGGATCAATACCGGCAAAAACATCTCTGAACAAGGTTCTGGCGCCGTGCCAAATGTGTCCGAAAAAGAAGAGCAAAGCAAACGTAGCATGCCCAAAAGTGAACCAACCCCTTGGACTGCTACGAAAAACACCATCGGATTTCAAAGTAGCCCGGTCTAATTCAAAAATTTCACCTAATTGGGCACGTCTAGCATATTTTTTTACAGTAGCAGGATCACTATAAATGACTCCATTAAGTTCGCCACCATAGAATTCAACAGTTACCCCTACTTGTTCAACACTATATTTGGATTCTGCCCTTCTAAAAGGAACATCGGCCCTCACAATTCCGTCTCCATCTAACAAAACTACCGGAAATGTTTCAAAAAAGGTAGGCATACGACGTACAAAGAGTTCGCGCCCTTCTTTATCTCTAAATAGGGGATGCCCTAACCACCCAACAGCTATTCCATCCCCGTTATCCATTGAGCCTGCTCTGAATAATCCCCCTTTCGCCGGATTATTACCAATGTAATCGTAAAAAGCTAATTTTTCGGGAATTTTAGACCAAGCTTCCGACAAGCTCAGATTTTCGGCTAGTCCGGCCCCAACTCTTCGATATATTTCTTGCTGGAAGTACCCCTGATCCCACTGATAACGAGTGGGGCCAAATAATTCGATTGGGGTAGTTGCTGAACCATACCACATAGTTCCAGCAACTACGAAAGCTGCAAAAAAAACAGCAGCAATACTACTGGAAAGCACAGTTTCAATATTACCCATGCGTAATCCTTTGTATAGACGTTGAGGCGGACGGACACTAAGATGAAATAGACCCGCTAATATGCCCAATGTACCTGCTGCAATATGATGAGAAGCTATTCCCCCCGGAACAAAAGGATCAAAACCTTCCGCACCCCACGCTGGATTTACAGATTGTACTTTTCCAGTTAGTCCATAAGGATCAGACACCCATATTCCAGGACCATATAAGCCTGTTACATGAAATGCACCAAAGCCAAAGCAAGCGACTCCTGAGAGAAATAAATGAATTCCAAAGATCTTGGGCAAATCCAAAGAAGGTTTTCCCGTACGTTCATCACAGAATATTTCTAGGTCCCAATACACCCAATGCCAGATAGCTGCCAAGAAGCACAAGCCAGAAAACAAAATATGTGCCCCTGCCACGCCTTCATAACTCCAAATGCCCGGATTCGTTATAGTTCCTCCCGAGATACTCCAACCCCCCCACGAATTGGTTATTCCTAAACGAGTCATGAAGGGTATAACGAACATGCCTTGTCTCCACATTGGATCAAGAACAGGGTCAGACGGATCAAAAACCGCTAATTCATATAGAGCCATCGAGCCGGCCCAACCAGAAACTAGAGCTGTATGCATTATATGGACAGAAAGTAATCGACCGGGATCATTCAATACAACAGTATGAACACGATACCAAGGCAAACCCATGTAAATACCCCTTTCTGAAAAAGAAATAGACATTATGTAACTTTATCGCATTGGAAAAGACTAGACCGTGTATTTCACCTGTTCGGTAGATTTTGTATAGGAAAAGATTTATATTTATTTGTATTCCCTTCTTTTATTTTTAATGAAATAGAATAGAAAGAATTTGAAAATAGAAAGAGAAGGAAACAATTCTATTTATTTCTATTTAGAAGAACAAAGAGAAACAGATCTTATTCTATACTCGATAAGTACCAATACGCAATGGGAGAATTTTGAGGGAAAAAGAATGCATAGATACTTTTTATAATTCGAAATCATTCGAACAATCGGCTGATCCGATCGATCCCGTTCGTTACAATTTTTCTTTATTCATTCTGTCTTCCTCTATGAACCTTCCAGTCCTATATTCCTATATATAAAGTATATATCTATATACTAATATTCTAAATTAGAATCTATATACTTAATATATACTCTAATTCTATCTAGATAATAATATATCTATCTAATATATTCTATATATAAGATATAAAAATAGAAAAGAAAAAAAATATATAAAAAATATATAGAATATAAAAATAGAAAAGAAAGAGAAAAAATGATGAAGACAATAAAACCCATTGTTACGTTTCCATATTAAAGTAAAGTATAGTACTTCATTTTTTATTTATCTTAATGCCCATTGGTGTTCCAAAAGTACCTTTTCGGAATCCTGGAGAGGAAGATGCAGCTTGGGTTGACGTATAGTGCGACTTGTCAGACATATGGGTCATATGGTATTTCCCCATTATCTCCCCCGATCGAGTATTCTCTATTTCGCCCAATCCAATAAATAGATATTCAATCTTGTATTGATTGAACAATCAATAATTCGGAGCGTGAAGCACAATAATTCCTATTGGGGATTAATATTATCAATTAATATAATTGATGGTTTACTTGGACTGATAAAGTATCCAGGCTCCGTTCAGAGAATACCAAATTGGAAATGGTAAGAGTAAAAGTAATAGAATGGGAGTGTAAATGTAGTAATATAAATAAGAAATATTAAATAGAAAAAATAGAATAATATTAGATAATTAAATAAGAAACATTAAATAAAGAATATAAAAATAAAATATAAATTTAATTAAAGTATTAATAAATTATGAAATTCATTAATAATTAAATATAATATAATATAACTTACTATAATAGAACTAGAATAGAATATTCTAATATAATCTATTATTATAATCTATTATGTAGAATATATGATGATTACACGATTACCACTTGTATTATAGACTATTTCTATACTTACTATAGGGATAATATAAAACTGCCTACCAATGGAGTAGTATTATTAATACATCGAATATTTTGGGGAAAGTTATGAAACAATTGAAAAAAAAAAGAAGTGGTACTGGAATCATTTGACCTATATGCGCAAATGGAATTCGGGCAAATCTTCCCCCGGAGTAGAACAAGAACCTAAAAGAATTGAAAGGGTCCATTCAGGAACAAGAAAATTACATCGTAATTTGAATTTCGATGAAACAATACATCAATGAGAAGTTAGTTCAATAAGTTCATAAAATTCTTTTTTATTTTCTACATTATAGAATATAGGGAAGGGGAAGGAGGGCAAAACTAATGTTAAAAAAAAAAGAAATAAGACTGGAATCAATACATTGATTTTTTTTCGCAATTCTTTCGAACCGTATGCATCCAAAGGTGCACGTACGGTTCCTCAGGGATACAATTTTTCCCTAATCAACCGACTTCATCGAGAAAGATTACTTTTTTTAGGTCAAGAGGTTGATAGTGAGATCTCGAATCAACTTGTTGGTCTCATGGTATATCTCAGCATAGAAGATGATACTAGGGATCTTTATTTGTTTATAAATTCTCCAGGCGGATGGGTAATACCAGGAATAGCCATTTATGATACTATGCAATTTGTGTCACCGGATGTACATACAGTATGTATGGGATTAGCCGCTTCAATGGGATCTTTCATTCTGGTTGGAGGAGAAATTACCAAACGTCTAGCATTCCCTCACGCTTGGCGCCAATGAGTTTTTTTATTTGAGAAAAAAAATACTATGCCTTCGCTGTATCGAATATGAATCAAATAAAGAATAAGTAATAATAGCATGGCACTTCGAGTTCGATATGAACAAACCATTAGTGTTTTTTTTATAACATGAGATTTTGTATCGAGATAGTAGTATGAAAGAAGGGTTATTCCCAAGTTGATTTTATGTGTCAAGCAAGAGTCAATTTCAGCGTCACAAACCATTATTCTTCCACACCAGAAGTATCTTTCTTATTTTTATGTTATGAGAGAAAGAGTCAAAAAAATGGAAAAATCATTTTATCCTTCTTGGATCATATCAAAAAGAAACTTTGGGATTGCTAAACCACAGACGAGATAAATAGATAAACATATAAAGCAACAGAACCATCATAGTATCTTTTTTACTACTACGAAAGGAAGGGTGGTAAATGGATCATTTAACGATTTGGATCGGATGGGTTCTTTTTCTTCTTTTCGATAGAAATTCTTCTATCGAAAAAATAAATTCCATTGCAGAGCCGTATGCAATGTACAAAAGATGCCCGTACGGTTGTTTAATTCTATTTTTTATTGTTATTTTGATTACCCCTTACTTTAACCCAATCGTGCGATATATAGATAGAAGAACCATTCATGATGTTATATTAATATCATCAGGGTTATGATTCACCAACCTGCTAGTTCTTTTTACGAGGCACAAGCAGGGGATTTTATCCTGGAAGCAGAAGAACTATTGAAGCTTCGCGAAACTCTCACAAAAGTTTATGTACAAAGAACGGGCAACCCTTTATGGGTTATATCCGAAGATATGGAAAGGGATGTTTTTATGTCAGCAACAGAAGCCCAAGCTCATGGCATCGTTGATCTTGTAGCGATCGAAAATGAAAATACTAGGGATTCCATATAAATATACGAATTCCGTTTAAAAATTCGAAATTTCCGTGTGAATAGAAATCATTCATAATCATCAACCATCAGGTTAAGATCGATCTAAGCCAACCCGTTCTATTCTATCTAGAATGAGATTCTATAGACACGCCATGCCAACCATTAAACAACTTATTAGAAACGCAAGACAGCCAATAAGAAATGTCACGAAATCTCCCGCTCTTCGAGGATGTCCTCAGCGTCGAGGAACATGTACTAGGGTGTATGTGCGACTCGTTCAGTTCAGATTATGATGAGTTTGAAGAAATGCAAAAGTATCAACGACCACTATCAATGAATTAGGATAGATAGAGTGGAAGACGGCCATTTAATTTACTAGTATCTAAAAATGAAGATCTATCATCTACCTAATTATGTTATGAATTTATGGTTTCTATTGGTGCAAATCCAATCACTCCGTTTGAGATGAGAAGGAATTCTCCATTGGTAACAAATAGTTATCCATTAAGCGGAGGAAAAAGGTTATGCTCCTATTCCTTTTATTTAAAAAACGGACTAACAGGGTCAGCTACCTAGCCAACTTTCAGAATTAAATGCCGTCACTGTATGGATAGCTTTTTTTGTGAAAAGGACTATTACTTTCTAATTAGAATTGAAAAAAGAATTCTAATTGAAAAATGGATGGGTAGAGCCAAAGAGTGTGAACTATACAAGTTCACAATAAAATTTGATGAAATGAAAGAAGAGGCTCCGGTGTATAGAGAGGACCTCACCGTTTCAGAAGTTGCCATAGAAACGAGGAAACCCACTATTCTTTTTTATTTAGTAGCAGTCGAATTTCTTATTTCCAGGCGAGATACCTTGAAGAAAGAAAAAATCGTGGTCGGGAAGGTCATAGTCGCAAAAGCCATTGGAATTTATATTTTATATATCGGAAGAATCCGTTTTGTTATTAATTGACCGGAAGAAAAGGATGACTGAAAGAAGAGAAATCAATTAGTTATTCAAGAAAGTTTCATTTGATTCAATGACCAGAGTTAAACGAGGATATACAGCTCGAAGACGTCGAAAAAAGATTCGTTTATTTGCATCAACCTTTATAGGGGCTCATTCAAGACTTACTCGAACGACTACTCAACAAAGAATGAGAGCTTTGGTTTCCTCTCATCGAGATAGGAGCAGGAAAAAAAGAGATTTTCGTCGTTTGTGGATCACTCGGATAAATGCGGTAACTCGTGAGGATAGGCTATTCTATAGTTATAGCCTATTCATCAACAATCTGTACAAGATACAATTGCTTCTAAATCGTAAAATACTTGCACAAATAGCCCTATCAAATAAGAATTGCTTTGATATTATTTCAAATAAAATCATCAATCAAAAATAAAAAAAAATACAAATCAAATAAAGGAATAAAAAAATATTAATAGAATCTATTATACATGAAACAAGAATGATTGAAACAGGATTTCCCGGAGAAAGGACTCCGGGAAGATAGAAAAAAAAAGAAATTAAGATTTGAGTAGTAGGAATAAACGAACATTTTTCAATAAAAAAAGATTTCTTTCCCATTTTTCCTTTTTTATAATACAAGAATCAAATCTGGATTCTAGTTTTTTCGAGCAAAACATTAATATAAGCTTGAGTTCCGATTGGAGTTTTGAGGAGTATATCTATTTATTTTTGGTTCTAGGACCAGTAGTTCTAGGGATCGACTCCACTCTCTCCAATTGTTTCTCATTATTACGAAAAGGTAACAAAGATAAAATACGAGCTTGTTTTATAGCAATAGTAATTAATCGTTGTTGTTTCAAGGTCAACCTATTTGTCCGTCTAGATAAGATTTTTCCTTGTTCACTAAGAAATCGACTAATTAAACTCATGTTTCTATAATCGATTCGATCCCCCGATCCAATTGGGGGTAAACGCCTACGAAAAGATCGCTTGGATTTACGAAAAGGTTGTTTGGATTTATCCATGGTTTGCTTATTCCTTGTTTGTTTATTCCTTCTATATAAAAGAATCTAGAAAATAGAATTCTATTTTTTTTTTCTTATTCATTTAAGATTCGACCAAAATAGGATTTGGTTTGTATTATATATGTTAAGATGTAAAGTTCTTACTCTTCCCGCTACTTGGAAAAATCACACACACATTCCGTTCCACCTATTTCTTTATTTCCCCATGAATCGTATACTTTTGACAATAGCGACAAAATTTTCTAAATTCTAGTCGATTAGGTGTATTGTGTCGATTCTTTTGAGTAATATATCTAGAAATGCCCGGCGATTCTTTATTGACACCCTTTCGAACACAACAGGTACATTCCAAAATCACTATAATTCTGATATCTTTACCCTTGGTCATGAACCTCCTTTTCATTTTGGATCAACTTCACTTTAGAACTCTCTTCATTTTCTTCTTGATCCGAACCAAATAAAAATAAAAAAAAAGAATCTATATTCTATATCTAGACTCTATTAATAAAAGTTACTAACTAGAAATGGAATTTGTAAATATTTTCTTTTTCGAATTATTAGAATTCGAATGACTTCGGAGTACTATAATCTAAAATAGAATTACTATTAATTACTATAACTATAAAGAAAAAGAGTCATATTCATTAATAGAAGAATATTAAGAATATCGTAATAATTAATTAATACAATTTTTTCTAACTATGAATTATTCCTATCCTAATCTCAGTATTTTATTCTTTCTATGTTAAAATTTTGTCGCCCCTAGACTGGATCCACATTTCCATTTCTTTCCCCCCAAATTCTATCGTAGATTCACTGTATTTTGACTGAGGTTCAATACACTCTTTCTCTTTCTTTTTTTTTAGGATAGGAAAGAAAAAGGAAGCGAAATTGGAGCCATGTTACGTAGAATTGTATCTCAAATCTTCGTTCATTTCTTCACAGATCAATACAAGAATTCAATCAGGATGAAAAAAAGGGGAATGACAAGGCATCCGGAAATAAACGATTAATTTCTATCAATAGACCTGCTAAAGACCCAAACCATAGAGTGGTTAGCACAGGTGCCGTTGAGAGATATGTTTTTATATCTCGCATTGAAAATCCTCCTTCTTCTTTTATTTTCTATTTTTTTCTTATTTATTTTAATTCTTTATTTGTATATTTGTATTGTATATTGTAATACATATATAGTCCTAGTTCGATATTCTAATACATAGATCATAGATAACCCGATATTTTAGTTCAATATCATTTGTTTTTGCTTGAAATAAAATTAGAATTAGGAATTACTAACTAAAATGCATATGTACAATGACCCAGCATATTCAATTTTGCCGCTCCCTAAAAAAATGACAAGAACATTCTCTACCTATATAGATAGGTAGAGCGAAAAAGAAGGATGTGGAAAACAAAACATGTATTTTATACAATGACACTGTACAACAATTTTTAAAAGGGATGTAGCGCAGCTTGGTAGCGCGTTTGTTTTGGGTACAAAATGTCACAGGTTCAAATCCTGTCATCCCTACCTATTCTTTCTCCTATGGACAGTTACGAGGGATTCATTGAGTAAGATCGGGAAATTTTGGACATAATCTTTCATTCGTACATACTATATGTACATGTACGCAAGACCCCTCGGGGGTAAAAAAATACTTTTCTTTAACTTTACAATCGTATCTACTGTTATAGGATATAAGAAAGCGCTCTTAGTTCAGTTCGGTAGAACGCGGGTCTCCAAAACCCGATGTCGTAGGTTCAAATCCTACAGAGCGTGATTTCGTTTATGTTATGTCGAATTACAATGAAATAACTTAACAAAACAAAGTCTAATTGCAACTTAAATTTGACCTCCTCCTTGTAGGAGGTCAATCAAAAAAAGAAATGTTACTCAATCAAAGGTCCAACTGATCACCGCGCCTGTATTGTAAATATGCAGTTACAAATAATCCTATTAAAGTAATAGGAATTAGACCTAAGACGATTCCAAATAGAAAAACTTCAATCATTTTGATTTGTTTTAGGGAATAAAAAG